AGATCAAATCCAAATTTTAAAATTTTTATTCAATCCAGTTATAACTGATCCCAAGGCGAAAAGAATTATAAAAAAATCTATTGGAATAAAAGAAATCGGTAAAAAAGTTCCTCGATGGTCATACAAATTAATCGATGAGTTAGAACAACAGGAGGGGGTAGAAAATGAAGAAAACATAGCGGAGGATCATGAGATTCGTTCAAGAAAAGCCAAACGTGTAGTCATTTTTACTGATAAGCAAGAAAATACTGATACTAATACCCCAAATACTAATAATCCTGATCAAGCAGACGAAGTGGCTTTGATACGTTATTCGCAACAATCAGATTTTCGTCGAGACATAATCAAAGGATCCATGCGTGCTCAAAGACGTAAAACTGTTCCCTGGGAACTAGTTCAAGCAAATGTGCATTCCCCTCTTTTTTTGGACAGAATAGACAAACCCTTTTTTTCTTTTAATATCTCCGAGTTAGTAAAATTTATTTTTAAAAACTCGATGGATAAAAAAACAAAAAAATTAATACAAAAACTAAATACAATAAGAGATAAGAAGAGATGCGCCCGCTACCTACATATTTGATACCTTCTCCTAAAAATAAACTTGCAAGGGCGAACCCATTTGTAATTCCATCAATTCCTCGTCTATCAAGAAAATGAGTTAGTTCGGACAATCCTCTTATCCCCTCGGTTAAAGATTTTGTATATAAAGCGTCTATATAACCACGATTATATGACCAATCATATATCACATTTATTATTTTTTCTCGCAGAACTCTATTAGGAGTTCTTTTAACAACTGAATTAAGTAAGTTTAAATTTTGTAAGGATGAATAAATAGGCTTATATGATAAAGTCGCTAAAAATATTCCCAAAAAGGCTATACTAAGGGAAAGACTTGCATTTGTCACAAATTCCTCCCAATTCAAAGAATTATTTGAATTTTTATGTAAAAGATTTATAGACGAATTTAACAATTTAGATAATATATCTAAATCACTTCCGTCTTGATTAAACGAAATTCCTATGGCTCCAACAAACAAAGTAAATAGGACTAATAGAAAGATGGGGAATATCATAGTATTGTCCGATTCATGGGGATAAGAAAAAGCGTTTTTAGTGCGAAAATGAATAGTAGTAAGAAAAGGGCTTATAATGTTTTTTAGATTACCATCAATTGGATATGTCTTATCCCAAAAAAAAGAAGCCCTTTCATTATTATCCATTGCCAATAAAGTTAATAAACGAAATTTTTTTTTACTGGTTTTTGGTATTTCTTTTCCCCATAGGGATATTGAATAGAAAGAGCTACTTTTTTGACCACTATAATTTTGAAACTGAACGTTTAAATGTCCCTCAAAAGTAAGTAAATAGACCCGAAACATATAAAATGCGGTTAATCCTGCTGTGGAACAGGCTATTATTGCGAAAATCGGTGAATAAAACCAACTATCATTAAGAATCTCATCTTTGGACCAAAAACAAGCAAGAGGTGGAATACCACAAAGAGAAAGTGTACCCACTAAAAAAGCGGTTTTTGTAATTGGGACATGCTTTTTTAAACCTCCCATAAGAACCATATTCTGACTTTTATCTGGAGAATATCCAACAATAGATTCCATGGAATGAATAATAGATCCAGATCCTAAAAACAACAACGCTTTGGAATAAGCATGAGTAATCAAATGAAATAAAGCGGCTCGATAAGAACCCATACCTAGAGCCAACATCATATAACCTAGTTGAGACATTGTAGAATAAGCTAAACTTCTTTTAATATCTTTTTGAGCCAGAGCTAAAGTAGCTCCTAATAATACTGTTATTATACCTATCAAAGATATGAAATTCATTATGTAAGGTATGATTATAAAAAGAGGAAGAAGTCGAGCTACAAGAAAAATTCCCGCCGCTACCATAGTAGCAGCGTGGATAAGAGCCGAAATAGGAGTAGGGCCTTCCATGGCATCAGGTAACCATACATGAAGAGGGAATTGTGCCGATTTAGCAACTGCACCAGCAAATAAAAGAAAGGAACACAAAGTAACAAATAGAAAATTAACTTCACTATTATAAATCAAGTTATTGAATATTTCGAACAAATCCCGAAATTCAAAACTACCCGTTATCCAATAAAGGCCTAAAATTCCTAATAATAAACCAAAATCCCCTACGCGATTAGTTACAAACGCTTTTTGACAAGCAGTTGCCGCAATAGGTCGCGTGAACCAAAAACCTATTAATAGGTAAGAACACACTCCAACTAATTCCCAAAAAATATAAATTTGTATCAAATTAGAACTAGTAACTAATCCCAACATTGAAGTATTGAAAAAACTCAGATAAGCAAAAAATCTCAAATATCCTTGATCATGAGACATATAATTATCGCTATAAAAAAGAACCAAAATTCCAACGGTAGTAATTAATATTAACATAATAGAAGTAAGTGGATCGATTAAGTAACCGAATTCTAAAGAAAAATCATTATTAATGGTCCAAGACCATACATATTGATAGATAGAACTTCTATTTATTTGCTGAATAGATAGATAGACTGAAAGAATCATAACTATGCTTAACAGTAAAATACTAGGAAAAGCCCACATACGACGAAGATTTTTTGTTGCCGTTGGAAAAAGTAGAAGTCCCACTCCTATTAACATAGGAGCTGGTAGTGGAATGAAAGGTATAATCCATGAATATTGATATGTATATTCCATAATAAAAAACCCTTTTTTCTTGTTTTATTCTTAATTAATTGTTTCTGATTCACCGGCTCTTATCACCTTTTTAGGTTCAATAAAAAATCAAGATATGGAAAATAAAAAAAAAATTCTATTCTTAATTTTTATCAATCGTTTTTTTTTCAATACTTCAAATATTCAAATCAAGAAGTTTAAATTGGTCAAATGATATGAATATAATCAAGTTACGATTACAATTTTTTTTTATTCTATACAATATCTGGAAAAAGAAAGAAAATTTTGAATTGTTTGAATAATAGATGTCTTTCACATCCAACTAGAGAAATGAATAACTTTAAAAAATTTATCATGGCAGTTCCAAAAAAACGTACTTCTATATCAAAAAAACGTATTCGTAAAAATATTTGGAAAAAAAAGGCATATTGGGCAGCGTTGAAAGCTTTTTCGTTAGCGAAGTCTCTTTCAACCGGGAATTCAAAAAGTTTTTTTGTACGACAAATAAATAATCAAACGCTAGATTAAATAATCTAAATCTGAAAATGGTACCCCCTTTTTTAATATATTTTATCATTTCCGAATGGGGATTCTTATTTTCCCCATCGGTTCACTTGTCACAATAATAAATAAGTTTTCTTATTTTCTACATAAAAGAAGATATAAGATCTTTAGGAAAAATAAAAATAAAATAAAGATCGTTGAAACTAATTGACTAAGTTAAAAAAAAACTTTTTGTTAGACAAGATGTTTAGACCAATATTTAATTGGTCTACTAAATCCTAAATATAAATTTCTACAGGACAAAAAAGAACCTAACGGTTAATACAAAGTTCTACAAATATTTACATAATTCCTTTGATGTCACACTATGCACTATGATCCACAAAAAGCATTTTTATGTTCATTGAAGAAATGCATTTTTTAGTTTAGATTTATAAGATTTAGAAAATAAATGAGAAATTTATTTTTCAAAAATATTCAAAAATGCAAATACGAAAGCGCTTTTTTTAAGTTATATGCTTGGGTCGAAGTCATAATTATTTAGTTACAAGATTTCCATTCTTATAGAGTATAAACTACGAAAATGTCCTCTGAAAAATAAAACATCTTATTATCAATAAAAGGATAATAAGGGTTTTTATTGGAATCTTTCAATGCATATTTATATTGAATATTGAAACGAAATAATTTTTTCTCATTAATTTTAATTCAAAAAAAATATTGAATTGACTCCTTCAATATTTTCTCGACGATTAACTAAAAATAGATTATTATTATTCCAAATACCCTACGCCGCTATGGTGAAATCGGTAGACACGCTGCTCTTAGGAAGCAGTGCTAGAGCATCTCGGTTCGAGTCCGAGTGGCGGCATGGCATCTTATACAAGAGATATAATAAGTCCTATAATGAATTCAATTCTGAATTTCAATTCCGTATAATTTCATACCCCCCCTTTTTTATTATGATATTTTCTACTTTAGAACATATATTAACTCATATATCCTTTTCGATCGTTTCAATTGTAATTACAATTTTTTTGATAAGCTTATCAGTCGATGAAATCATAGGACTATATAATTCGTCAGAAAAAGGGACGGTAGCTACCTTTTTCTGTATAACAGGATTATTAGTCACTCGTTGGATTTATTCGGGCCATTTACCATTAAGTAATTTATATGAATCATTAATTTTTCTTTCATGGAGTTTCTCCATTATTAATATGGTTCCATATGTTAAAAAACAAAAAAATGATTTAAGCGCGATAACCGCACCAACTACTATTTTGACCCAAGGCTTTGTTACTTCAGGTCTGTTAACTGAAATGCATCAATCAGAAATATTAGTACCTGCTCTCCAATCCCATTGGTTAATGATGCACGTAAGTATGATGGTATTGGGCTATGCATCTCTTTTATGTGGATCATTATTATCAGTAGCTCTCTTAGTCATTACATTTCGAAAAGTTCTAAGGATTTTTAGTAAAAACAAAAATTTTTTAAATGAGTCATTTTTCTTTGGAGAGATCCAATACATGAATGAAAGAAACAATGTTTTACTAAGCAATTCTTTTTTTTCTTTTAGAAATTATTACAAGGCTCAACTGATTCAACAATTAGATCATTGGAGTTATCGTATTATTAGTTTAGGGTTTATCTTTTTAACCATAGGTATTCTTTCGGGAGCAGTATGGGCTAATGAGGCATGGGGATCCTATTGGAATTGGGACCCAAAAGAAACTTGGGCATTTATTACTTGGACCATATTTGCGATTTATTTACATACTCGAACAACTACAAATTTTGAAAGTGTAAATTCCGCAATTGTGGCTTCTATGGGCTTTCTTATCATTTGGATATGCTATTTTGGAGTCAATTTATTAGGAATAGGGTTACATAGTTATGGTTCATTTAATTTACATTAACATCTAATTAAATTAAAAAGATCCTGACGAATACAAAGATAGAATATATACCTATATTTATATATTCTATAAATAAGAAATATTATATATTATTATTATATATTAAGTAAGAATATAAGAAATAAACTGTCGAGAACCATTTGAATCAAGTAGTGTAGTGATTCAAATGGTTCTCACAAAGGCCAAACCCATCTGGTTACAATTCCAAACTAATAGGATTGCTTTTTGATTTGTTCTTTTTTCCCGAAAACTATCGATAAAAAAAATTAGATATAATAGCTTCCACCTTGTCAACTGATAATGAAAGAACGAAATCCGGATAAATACCTATACCTATTATTGGGAGAAGGATAGAGATCGAAACAAATAACTCTCGCGGTCCAGAATCAAAAAAATAAGAGTTTGGAACATTAAATAGCTTGTATCCATAGAACATTTGGCGTATCATGGATAATAAATAAATAGGCGTTAATATCATTCCAATTGCCATTAAAAAGGTAACTAGTATTTTTGGCATTAAAAGATATTTTTGACTCGTAATTATTCCAAAAAATACTAATAATTCTGCAACAAAACCGCTCATGCCCGGTAATGCAAGGGAAGCCATCGATAAGATACTGAACATCGTAAATATTTTTGGAAGGGGGATAGCCATTCCACCCATTTCGTCGAGATAAAGAAGACGTATTCTATCATAACTCGTTCCTGCCAAGAAAAAAAGAGCAGCACCAATAAATCCATGAGAGATTATTTGTAAAATGGCTCCATTGAGTCCCGTATCGGTTATAGAGCCAATTCCAATAATTATGAAACCCATATGAGATATAGAGGAATAGGCTATTCTTTTTTTTAAATTACGTTGACCCGGAGATGTTGAAGCTGCATAGATTATTTGTATTGCGCCTATTGTAATCAACCAGGGAGAAAATAGGGAATGGGCGTGGGGTAAAAATTCCATATTGATCCGAACCAACCCGTAGGCTCCCATTTTTAATAAAATTCCAGCTAGAAGCATACAAGTACTATAATGTGCCTCCCCGTGGGTGTCTGGTAACCATGTATGTAAGGGTATAATCGGTGATTTGACAGCAAAAGCAATAAGAAATCCAATATAGAATATTATTTCCAGTGACGCAGGATACGATTGATTAGCTAATGTTTCAAAATTGAATGTTGGTTCATTAGAACCATATAAACCAATACCCAAAACTCCTATTAATAGAAAAATGGACCCTCCCGCAGTGTACAAAATGAACTTTGTAGCTGAATAGAGACGTTTCTTTCCCCCCCACATCGATAGAAGTAGATAAACGGGAATTAATTCTAACTCCCACATGATGAAAAAAAGTAAAAGGTCTCGAGAAGAAAATAATCCTATTTGACCGCTGTACATTGCTAACATCATAAAATGGAATAATCGGGAATCTCGAGTAATTGGCCGAGCCGCTAAAGTAGCTAAAGTGGTAATAAATCCCGTCAGTAAAATAGGTCCTATAGAAAGTCCATCTATTCCCAATCTCCAATAAAAATAAAAAAAATTGATCCATTTATAATCCTCTGCTAATTGGGTTAATGGATCGTCCAATTGGAAATGAGAACAGAATGTATAGGTTGTTAAAAGAAGCTCTAAGATACATATACATATAGTATACCACCTAATTACTTTATTTCCTCTATGAGGGAGAAAGAAAATAAAAGAACCTGCCAATATCGGCAAAACTACAATTATTGTTAACCAAGGAAAATAATTCGTGGTAAAGACAAGATACACTTGGACAAAAAAACCCGTGCTCAAAAAAAATAATAATATTATTCTATTTTTTGAGCGCGGGTTTTTGTCGGTAAAAAAAAATCAACTGTATTCAAAATGTATTTAAGTGGTTTTTCTGGAACGTATTAATAAGCTAGACCCATGCTTCGAGTTGTTTCATGCCATAAATAAACCCGAACGCTCAAAAAATCCGTTGGGCAGGCGGATTCACATCTCTTACAACCGACACAGTCTTCTGTTCTTGGAGCAGAAGCAATTTGCTTAGCTTTACATCCATCCCAAGGTATCATTTCTAATACATCTGTTGGGCAGGCTCGGACACATTGAGTACATCCTATACAGGTATCATAAATCTTTACTGAATGTGACATTGGATCTATAATTTTTTGAATGCCATAAATTTTCGATCTAGTAAACTTATAAATGAATCGTATATTTAGACACCAGACGAATCAATGATTTTACCAGAATTTTTCCAATCAATCTAATTCTGGATCGACTCATGAGATTGGGCCAAGATACTTTGATTTTTTACTTTTTTCTCAAATCTGCGTATCATACATGCTGATTGAAATTCATACTAATTGAAGTTGATGATAATTCAAATTGATGAATAGTCTAATTTCTATAATTGATATTACTTAATTTATTCATTTTATTTATTCAACAAATTCGATTGATTGATACGAGTTGATTTTCTGTTACGATAAATTGACGAAACAATAGCTAACCCAATAGCGGCTTCGGCGGCTGCAATAGCTATAACAAAAATGGAGAAAATATCTCCTTTTAATTGTCGACTATCAAAAAAATCCGAAAATGTTACGAAATTTATATTAACTGCATTCAGTATAAGTTCAAGACACATAAGGGCCCTAACCATATTTCGGCTCGTGATCAATCCATAGATACCGATAGAAAATAAATAGGCACTCAAAACAAGTACATGTTCGAGTATCATTGACCAGCTCCTTATAAATTTGGATTCATTTCAATATGAACAACAATTCAACCGAGTCGATTTACTATAATAAGTACAAAGCAAGAGAATGGTATTTGGTAATAGATAAAAAAAAAAGAATTTTTTTTATAGTCTTCAATCAAATAGAATTGAAGATAAATGAATTTGATAACACAGAACAGGGTTGAATTTTGATTGCTGTTAACGATTATAAAGATTTTTCATTGCCGAGCAACAGCAATTGCACCTATCAAAGCAACTAAAAGTATTATCGAAATCAGTTCAAATGGAAGAAAAAAATCGGTTGATAAATGAATTCCAATTTGTTGACTATTACTTATCAAATCTTGCTCTATAATCTGATTTGATTTTGTCGTCCAAATAATCCCGTACCAAGACGTATCTAGAATAGTACTAATTAGTGAAACAAAAATACTTGTACAAACCAACGAAGTAATCCCATCACCAACAGTCCAAAGGTTCAAATCTTTGTAATATTCTGAACCATTCATGAACATTACAGCAAATATGATTAAAACATTTATAGCTCCCACGTAAATAAGGAGCTGTGCAGCCGCTACAAAATGGGAGTTTGATGGAATATAAAATAAGGATATGCAAACAAGAACCAATCCCAACGAAAAGGCAGAAAAAATGGGATTAGTAAATAACACCACTCCTAGAGCTCCTACTATAAGACCTGATCCCAGAAAAACTAAAAGAAAATCATGTATTGGTCCAGGCAAATCCATTTTATTTTAAAGATAAATAAATCGAAATGTTTTTCATGATTTTATTGACCCGACCAGGAAATTTTTTAGAATATCCTATATGCTCCTAATTGAAATATGAAATTCTAATCGACTGGGTTTAAATTGAAATTGATGTAGGTAGAATTGGTGGACCAATATCCTTTTTCACTCGAAAGAAAAGGGTCGTTTAGTTCGAAACTATATTTATTTCTATATATATATATATAGAAATAAATATAGTCGCCCTTCTCACCAACCAATTAACAGTTGGTCAGAATTTATAGTTATTGACCAAGAAAAAAAAAGAACTCATTCCTTTAGATTAGATCAAATTGAACCTTGATAATTGGAAATTACTCTTTAATCAAAGAGTTTTTACGTTTTTTATTTGAGGCGAATTCAAAATTGTTCGAATTGTATAATCGTCAATTACTGACATTGGTAAACGGCCCAAAGCAATTTGATTATAATTTAATTCGTGACGATCATAGGTCGAAAGTTCATATTCTTCAGTCATTGATAAACAATTTGTTGGACAATACTCAACGCAGTTACCACAAAATATACAAATTCCGAAATCAATACTGTAATTAAGTAATCGTTTCTTTCGAATACCAGTTTCCAATTTCCAATCAACAACGGGGAGATCTATAGGACATACACGAACACATACTTCACAAGCAATGCATTTATCAAATTCAAAATGGATTCGGCCGCGGAAACGTTCCGATGTAATTAATTTTTCATAAGGATATTGAATAGTTACAGGTAAACGGTTTGCGTGGGATAAGGTAATCATGAACCCTTGACCAATGTACCTTGCAGCTCGTACTGTTTGTTGACCATAATTCATGAACCCAGTTACCATAGGGAACATATCGTAAAGATCTATAAATAATTTTATGTTTGTTTCTTTCTCTTGTTTGAGAGAAGTCGTAAATATAGAATATCATATTCCTTTTTCCTTTACAGTGAAAGGAGTTGGGAAGAAGTTGTTAATAATAGATTACCGAGAGAAAGGGGTAAAAGAAATTTCCATCCAAGATTCAATAATTGGTCCATTCTTAGCCTAGGTAAAGTCCATCTTGTTGTGATAGAAATGAACAAAAACAAATAAGTTTTAGCTAATGTAATAAAAATACCAATTGTCGTTCCAAAAACTCTACCTACTTTATTTATTTCAAATAGCTCAGGAACGAATATGTACGGAATAGAGATATTCCAACCGCCCAAGTAAAGAACTGTTACAAATAACGAAGAAACTAATAGATTTAGATAGGAAGCAACGTAAAATAAACCGAATTTGATACCAGAATATTCGGTTTGATAACCTGCCACTAATTCTTCTTCTGCTTCTGGTAAATCAAAAGGTAATCTCTCGCATTCTGCTAGGGAAGAAATTAGAAAAACAAAAAATCCTATAGGTTGACGCCACAAATTCCATCCCCAAAAACCATATTTTGATTGGGCCTCAACTATATCAACTGTACTTGAACTGTTAGATAATCATAGTCGGTGATAACATCACTGTTCCCATCGCTATTACAAAACCGTACATGAGATTTTCACCTCATACGGCTCCTCGGGGGCCATAAATAAATTTAAAAGGACCAAGCCAATATTATTTATCTTGATATGGTTGTAATATAAATATATATAAGAAAGTCAAAACCTATTGGAAGATCCCGAATTAAACCAATGGAATTCTGTCTGCTAGATGCTATAATAATAACTAAAAAGCACTTCTGAATTGATCTCGCCCTTTAATAATTTTAATTTTTCTTTGTTGTGAGTAATAACTTAATCCTTCAATAAAATACTCCTTGTAGAAATATCAATAGATATTTCAACCCATCCTTTTCGATTACGAAAAAAAAATTATACATTACATTATTTCATGAATCATGACACACTATCTCTATGAATATATGAAAGAATAAAAAGATCTTATTTTTCGTTCCTCTTCTTCTTTCTTAAAGGGGGAGTTTAAAAAAAAAAAGGATTATTTCGTTCCTGATAGTCATTTTTTTTTGAATCTGTGGATAGGAGCATACTCTGGATCGGAATCGTGAGGAGTACTGCTTGATCATTTCTACCAACTTAAAGCCCCAATTAGTATTCTTTTTATGTTATGAAAAAGACCCTTTTGGATAATTTACATAAAAAATCTCCATTACTAATCCTTTATGTATTTTTGTGTTCCTAACCATCCACTTATTTTTTCTCAATCGTCCGTTATAGTACTACATAGAAAGAATAATAAAAACTATATACGGTTGATCTTTTGAGCCCGCTTCAAGCTAGGATGACTAATAAACCAATCTTGGGGTAAAGGTCTTGCTTATCTTTATTTGCTTTTAATTCTTGTACGTAGGAGATGAGACTCCATTTTTTTACTGCTAATTTAGAAGCTGTTTTCTTTCACTCATATAACTATCTGATTTAGTTCATCAACCTGAATAATGAATAAAACAATGAAGATATCTATTCAATTTCTTTACTAAAAAGAAAGAAGTAAAGAAAAGTTTATGTTTAACCGAATCGCACGTAGAGATATTGATAACACACAAAGAGTTAATGGAATTTCATAACTAATTGATTGAGCCGCAGCTCGTAGACCACCTAAAAAGGAATATTTATTATTTGATCCATATCCTGACATAAGAAGTCCGATGGGAGCAATACTTGAAATGGCAATCCATAAAAAAACACCGATATTGAGATCAGATAAAACAAGGTGATAGCTAAAAGGAATTACTGAATAACTTAGTAAAATGGATATAACTGCTATGGATGGTCCTATACTGAATAAACGAGTATCCCCTCGAGACGGGAGAATATTCTCTTTGAAAATTAGTTTTGTCCCATCGGCTAGAGCTTGCAGAATTCCCAAAGGACCGGCATATTCAGGCCCAATACGTTGTTGTATTCCTGCGGATATTTCTCTTTCTAACCACACAATTACGAGTACACCTATTGTAATTCCCAATACAAGACTAAAAATAGGTACAAGCATCCATATGATTCCATAGAACTCTTTGAAGGATTCCAATCTGGAAAAAGAATTGATATCTTGTACTTCTGTTGTATCAATTATCATTTCAACGATCTACTTCTCCCATAATGATATCTATGCTACCTAGTATTGTCATAATATCAGCCAATTTCATTCTTTTAACTAACTGAGGAAGAATTTGCAAATTGATAAACCCGGGCGGGCGAATTTTCCATCTCCAAGGAAAACCACTCTGATCTCCTATTAAAAAAATTCCCAACTCTCCCTTTGGGGCTTCAACTCTTACATATAGTTCTTGCTTCGGCAATTCAAAAGTGGGGGAAGGTTTTTTACTAATGAATCGATATTCAAAATCATTCCATTCTGGATCCTTTTCTTTATCAAAGGATCGGATTTCTAAATTCTCATAAGGCCCCCCTGGAATTCCTTCCAGAGCCTGTTGAATAATTTTTATAGATTCTGTCATTTCGCTGATTCGGACTAAATAACGAGCTAATGAATCTCCTTCTTTTTGCCACTGGATTTCCCAATCAAATTCGTCGTAACATTCATAATGATCAACTTTACGAAGATCCCATTGTATTCCAGAAGCTCGTAGCATCGGTCCTGATAAACCCCAATTTATTGCTTCTTCTCCACCAATAATGCCTACCCCTTCAACTCGTTCTAAAAAAATAGGATTCCGCGTAATAAGTTTTTGATATTCAGAAACCGCTGTTAAAAAATAATCACAGAAATCTAAACATTTATCTATCCATCCATGAGGTAGATCGGCTGCTACTCCCCCGATACGAAAATAATTATGCATCATTCTCATACCGGTGACAGCTTCAAATAGATCATATACTAATTCTCTTTCTCGGAAAATATAGAAGAAAGGAGTCTGTGCGCCAATATCTGCCATAAAAGGGCCAAGCCATAAGAGATGAGAAGCTATACGACTCAACTCTAACATAATTACTCTGATATAACTGGCTCTTTTAGGTACTTGAATATTCCCCAACTGTTCGGGTCCATTTACAGTTATTGCTTCTGTGAACATAGTCGCTAAATAATCCCAACGTGTTACATAAGGCAGATATTGTATAACTGTTCTGTTTTCCGCAATTTTTTCCATCCCTCTGTGTAAATAACCCAATATTGGCTCACAATCAATAACATCTTCACCATCGAGAGTAAGGATGAGCCGAAGAACACCATGCATTGATGGGTGGTGGGGTCCCATATTGACTATCATGAGGTCTTTTCTTGTAGTTGTTACATTCATAGGTTATTCCTCGATTCATTCTTTCATGAATTGCTGAAAACGAAAAGAAGTTCATCAAAATTCAAGATCTAGTAAATCAAATAATTCAAGTTACTTTTCAATTTAACGAGTTTTTGATTCCCGAATATCCAGCCGACTAATTAATTCTTTATAACGTACTTTATTTTTCTTTGACAAATAAGACAGAAGCCGTTGCCGTTTTCCCAGGATTTTACGTAGACCTCTCTGAGATAAATAGTCTTTTCTGTGCAATACCAAATGTAAAGTAAGTCTTCGTATCTTATTGGTGAAGCCAAAAACTTGAAATTCAACAGACCCACTGTTTTCTTTTTTTTCTTCTTGTGAAATAACGGAAATGAATGAATTTTTTACCATAAAACGGAACCTTCTATCCTTTTTTGTTTTTCTTTTTACAATTCAATAAATAAAATTTACGAATCAGTAAGAATAATGCTACTAATTTTTAGTTTTTATATACAATAATCTTAATTTCTTTATGAACTCCTAATTTTATCAACTAATTTTTTCAAATAAAATAAATTAATCCAATTTTCAATTTTATTTGGATATGAATAGGAAAGGGTGGTATGTTTATACACTCAAAAAAAAGGAAAAACTATTATTAACTTAAAAAAACTGCAACTATAAAATAAGAAGATTCTGTTGATTCATTTATAGATCTAATGGATATTGATACGTGCATTGAATTAGTATTCATTTATCAAAATGAAATGTAAAATAATGCATCTCTTTCTTTCATATATGAGATAGGGTAGAGAATGCATATGAAAGGGTGTTATTAACGAATTTACAATCGCGGATACATATGTATCCTTACCATACTAAAACGACTGCTATTATTAGTATCAAACCAATATCGATTCATACAAGCTAAATCTTCTAATCGATAATTAGGCCAAAGAAAGAACTTTAATTTAATTAGTTTATTTTTATCTCTTTTGGTTCTATCCAAAACTTCACTACAGGTTTTTATGTATTTGAAAAATGCTGGATTTTTATGTATAACATTTCTATTCCTCGAATAGAAAGAAATTAGAATTCTGAATTCTCTTCGCCGTTTAGTGGATAAAATTTTTTCAGGAACAAAAAAATCAGAACGATTTTTGTCCCCATTTTCGGGCATTCTTTGATGTCTTGCAATGGATTTATCAAAAATTTTCTTATCAATATAGCTTTTTTCTCGGTATCTTTGATTAATTGGGGGCTTACTCTTATGAACCAATGAAATATTTATCGTTTGATAGATAAGAAATTGTCCGTCATTTTTTATAGACAAACGAACTGGTTCGATAATTAATATCCCCTTTTTCATCAATTCTGTAAGAGTTAAATCCTTTTGAATCATCAGAATATCCAAACTCATTTCTCCCCTTTGAATAGAGGATATAGCAATTTCTTTTGGATTTATCAATCTAAGCAGGAGACAATATACTTTGATATTATTGATCATTCTTTGATTTAAAGAATCATCCCATCTCAACTGAAAATGTAAATACCTTTTTAGGAAGAAATCAAGCTCTGCTTCTGTGTTGCTCTTGTATTGCTTTTTCTTTCTACGCTTTTTCATATTCGAGCCTGCATAATCTTCTTCAATATCTTTTTCTTGGTTTGAGAGAACCGATCCAAGATCCTCTTGGTTTTGTGCATCTGATTCAAGATTACCTCGGCCTGTGGATTCTTTTTCTTCTTGATTTCGATTCTCTAATTCAATAATTTTTTTTTCATTTGATAATATCAAAAGACCCCCTTTTCTCTTTCTATTGATATTTTTTTTTTCGCTAACATTTTCATTTCTATTCAAATTTAAAAGAAGTAATTTGATTGGTATGATCCACGGTTTCATTTTATATGTATTATAAAATAGGATAAATTCTGGGAAGAACCAAAGTTTCAGATTCGATATGGGACGACTTAGTATTTCTTCATTCATTCCCATCCAATCAAAAAGGATTTTTTTTTTCTTGGATGGCTGGATTCTTTGATTTTGATAGATTGTAAGATAAGAAAGCCCTTTTTTAGTAATTTTGTCAATTAGTTGATAATTATTAACCTCAGCCTTAGCATTTTGATTACCATTGGTATCGATCCAGGAATCAATATCGACTTTTTTTCTAAGACAAAAATGGAAAATTTTCCAATCAAAATATTTTCTATCTGAAAATTTCTTCAGATTCATAATATCACCTTCTCCGTAATAATTATTGATAGGAATAAGACCCCCTGACATATTAAATAATATACCCTTATGTATATTGTAATCATAAGAAATCTTCTCTTTATTATTTATACCTAATGGTGATACATAAATATATGAATGCTCCTTATTTTCATAATTAATAGATTTATATGAGAAAAGGGCATACCTATAGTGTTTTTGAAAGTTATATTTTTGATTCGGTAATGAATTTGCTTTAAAATCATTTACGTTTAATTTTTTGTAATGAATTAATTGGTCTGTTTTTTTATCAGAATACCTTTTGTTTAAATCTTTATTCTGATCCATACGTTGTTGATTGATTTTAGTTCGCCATTTTTGGGGTACTAAATGATACCATCTAATTGGGGATAAATCATATTGATAATTACCTCTTAACCAGTTTTTCCATTGATTCATTCCAGAATTTAAAAGATTTTTCTGTCGTAATTCAGAATGAAATATTTCTTGTTCTTCGAAATAATTCTTTATTTCATTCTTAAGAAAAAGAGACGTTCCGTGATATTCAAGAACATATCTTAACTTATACAAGTTAATAAGCTGGGTTTGATATAATTTGTAAAATACATATGCTTGTGACAAGGAGGATAAGTCAAAAAGAGTTTTTGAATTCTTCTTACTAATATCAAAAGGCGACTTTTTTATAGTCGAAATAAAGCGAAGTGTATTTGCTTTATTAATGTTTTCTTTATTTGTTTGATTATTGGAAATGTATTTATCAAGAATTGTTTTTGATAATTCAAAAAAAAGTTGTGTATTGATCCTCGGAATATAAATGATAGATAGAACGATACCTATAAATACCCTTTCAATTAAAAATATTATAAAAAAATATGATTTACGGATGAATCGAACATTTCTTCTTTTTAATTTCTGCGAAATGCTTTTTATTCGTTGTACTAGTTTAACAGGAGCACTTTTTTTATTATTTAGTTCCGGAGTTAAAAATCCTTTCTTCTTATCCTTTGTAATTTTATCTATTTGATTCCTGATTGTGCTTGTTCTATCAGCCAGATCTTTCATTTTCTTTTCTGTCAATGAATAATCTTTCAAATCCATAAATCGAATTTGAATGGACGATTCGTGAATCATCCGATTATTCATTATCGAATCTTTTTCTTTTTTAGTTTCACTCAATTCAGATATTTCTCTTAATCCAAAGAATAGAAGTGGATTCGTTTTTAAAAGTTCTTTTATTATTCTTTTTAAAAATATAATTCTTTTGATGACCCATTTTTTTGTTTCTTTTGAGATGTTTAGAAAAAATGGATTTCTTTCTTTTAAAAACTGTATAACTAGAAAAGACTTCTTTTGCAATTTTATAATTTTTTTTTTGAGTTCTTTGAAAATGGGTTCAAAAAATGAACGTCTTTTTCGGGGAGAACCAAAAGGAAGTTCAGTTTCCATTCCCCAAACTGTTAAAAAACAAAAATCGTTTTTTTGCCCTTTATTTTTCAGTTTCAATAGATTTTTTTGAGGGGATCGTAGCTTAGACCTGTGCCAAGGTTTAAGGCAAAAAGGAAATAGTATCTTTATCTGAATACCGTCTGTCAACCAATTTTTTGGAAATTCGGTTTCTGATAATTGAACACCATTATAGGTGCATTTAACATGCATTTCTTTATTCCAATCTTTTAAGTCTTCGGACCATTCGGGAAATTGAAATAATAACATATGGACTATATTTTTAGCTATTATCAATGAAGGTAATATAATATATTTTCTAAGAAAGGATTGGCTTACTAATATGGAACCTCTTATTACTTGAGCAAATAGAAAGCTATCCCAGGCTTCTGCTATTTCTATTCGTGCTTTCTCTTCTCTTTTGTATTCTTCTCTTTTTTGTTCCTCTTTTTTTTTCTCATTTTCTTTTTTCTTTTCCTCTGTATAATCCGAAATTATTAATTTTTTTGTTTTTTTATCCATCGAGTTTTTAAAAATAAATTTTACTAACTCGGAGATATTAAAAGAAAAAAAGGGTTTGTCTATTCTGTCCAAAAAAAGAGGGGAATGCACATTTGCTTGAACTAGTTCCCAGGGAACAGTTTTACGTCTTTGAGCACGCATGGATCCTTTGATTATGTCTCGACGAAAATCTGATTGTTGCGAATAACGTATCAAAGCCACTTCGTCTGCTTGATCAGGATTATTAGTATTTGGGGTATTAGTATCAGTATTTTCTTGCTTATCAGTAAAAATGACTACACGTTTGGCTTTTCTTGAACGAATCTCATGATCCTCCGCTATGTTTTCTTCATTTTCTACCCCCTCCTGTTGTTCTAACTCATCGATTAATTTGTATGACCATCGAGGAACTTTTTTACCGATTTCTTTTATTCCAATAGATTTTTTTATAATTCTTTTCGCCTTGGGAT